GGGGGGGAGGCCGGGGCGTACGCACGCCGCCCGCGAAGAAGCACCGCAAGCCCATGGCTACCACTGCGAGCCTTCCTGGGCATCGCTCCCAATGGCTGCGCGCAGCCTGTGCCATCGCCTTCAACCAACCCCCACCTACACCTTGCGAGTGCAGGTGCTCTGTCACCCCCGCCAAAGCCCGGTAGGATCGGATGGCGACTTTAGGAGCGCAGAGCTGAGCACGCGACTGGTGCTGATTCATAAGGACCTAGCCTGCCTCAAGGCATGCCACTCAAGCCTGCAAGACTGGATCTCCCGCCTAGGATGGGAGATCCACCCTCTGACCACTAGAATGTCTCACAGCTCCATGTGCTTGCACCACCAACCGGCTGGCTTGTGGTGGGCATCCTGGCACACCCGCCAGCTCGCAACGATCCCGTCTCATCCGGTTGGGCGAAGCACCCCCGCACCGCATCCGCCGCGAGGACAAGGAGTGGGCAGAGGGGCACTCTTCCAGACACGCGTAGGCTCCTCCTCAAGCTCCAGACAAGGGCACCTCAACCACCTCGCACACATCGTGCGAGGGCGCTACGCATGCTCTCGGGCCCTTCTCGCCGCGGAGTTCAACCCTGCAATCCAAGCCTGGAGCAGCTGTGTGCCACACCGAGCCCGAGAAGAAGCCCGACGCGCAGATTCTCGGCTGCTTGCCGGGCTAAGCAGGTGGGGGGTCAGAAGACAGGAGACAGGCCCCTGCGCGAACAGAGCAAAGGGGGGGAACGCCTTCGAACAAGAGGGGCCAGAGATGACCCGTGCTGGGCTGGCCCCTGCCAACTCCACGGCACCCCCTAGCACACACCTCTCAGGCAAGCCTCGCCCGCATGCTTCTGCTCTTCGAATAGAGGCTCGATCTCTACGAGGAGCCGTATGAGGCGCGAGCATCACGTACGGTTCTGCAGAGCGGCGGAGACATACCACACGGGCAACCGACCCGCCGACTTCCACACAACTACACCAAAAAAACCCAACTCGGCTCTCCGCAAGGTGGCCAGAGTTCGCTTGACTTCCAAGTTTGAGGTCACCGCCTACATCCCTGGCATCGGGCATAGCCTGCAAGAGCACTCGGTCGTCCTCGTTCGAGGAGGAAGGGTGAAGGACTTGCCAGGAGTGCGATACCACATCGTGCGAGGAAGCTTGGATGCAGCTGGTGTGAAAGATCGCCGCCAAGCACGCTCCAAGTACGGAGTCAAACGGCCAAAGTAGCCTCGTCCCACCTGCCCGATTCATGCCACCGCTCCTAAAGTCGCCCTCTCGCGCTTGTCTTGTTTCGCTTCCGCAGGGCGACTTTAGGAGCGAAGTGCCCTACCCTCAACACCCATTAGAAACACATATGTCACGCAGGAAGAGCGCTCCCAAGCGCCCCATCGAGCCAGACGCTATCTATCGAAGCCGCCTGGCCACCATGCTAATCAACCGCATCCTTCGGCACGGCAAGAGGTCACTCGCCTCACGCATCTTCTACCAAGCTATGAAGCGGGTGGAGTCCAAGGTGAAGAGGGATCCGCTGTCCATACTGAACCAAGCAGTGCTGCACACTACCCCTAGGATCGTGCTCAAGGCGCGACGCATCGGCGGGTCGACCTACCAAGTGCCCATGGAGGTGACTCCTGCGCGCGGGCATGCCCTAGCCATCCGGTGGCTGTTGAGCGCCTCGCGCAAGCGGCCTGGTAGGGACATGGCGTTCAAACTGGCGTACGAGATCTTAGATGCCGCTAAGCACACCGGGAACGCGATCCGAAAGAGAGAGGAGGTGCACCGAATGGCGGAAGCCAACAAGGCCTACGCCCATCTCCGTTTCTAGGGTCAGCCGGGACCAGGACCAGCCCGTCCTGCAGACACCGGAGCCCCACAGGACGCAATTGATGTGTGGTTGCCACCGCGCTCCTGCTCTTCTTCTTGGGGGCCACGCACGCTTCCTGGCACACGACGCTCAACCGGACCGGGTCGTCTTCCGCTTCCGCGCGGGTGTATTCTGCGAAGGGACGGCGTGTTCACAGGAGAAGGACTGGCGCCGAAGAGGGCGTCCTATTAGGTGTGCGCTCGTCCTATTAGGGCAAGTCTTCTCCGGGTTCCGGGTCCTCCTCGGACGAGTTGCTGTGGCTTGACGAGCACTTGTGTGCCCGCCTCTCCACACACGTAGGTGCAGGCCAAAAGGCATCACAGCACCCTAGCCTTACGACAAGGACAAGACAGAGTTATGGAACTTGCAGATCCCATCTCCCTCCTCCATGCCACCACCCTCCTACCGGAGGGCATCCTGACCGCTGCGCTGCTGTCCATCACCATCCTGGACCTTTCGGCCGTACAGCAGACACCTCGCCCCTCTTCCTCCTATCCAAGAGTCGCTCTAGCCGGGCTTGCTCTGGCCACCGTGTTGCTGCTTGAGCAGTGGTACCAAGCCCCCGTCCTTAGCTTCTTGGGCAGCTTCCAAGGAGACCCCCTCGGCGTAGCATTCCGCCTGCTGATTGCCGTCAGCTCGGCGCTGTGCCTGTGCCTATCCACAGACTATGTGGAGCGAGCGGGAGGCTCGACGACCGAATTTGTGCTTTTCCTCCTGTCCGCCACGATAGGGGGCATGCTCCTATCGGGAGCCAACGACCTAGTCATGGTGTTCGTATCTTTGGAGTGCTTGGGCCTGAGCTCATACCTGCTCAGCGGGCACCTGAAGAAGGACGCCCGTTCCAACGAGGCAGCCATGAAGTACCTGCTTATAGGTGGAGCCAGCTCGGCCATACTTGCCTACGGCCTGTCCTGGCTGTACGGCCTATCGGGTGGAGAGATCGAGCTCTACCAGGTGGGGCTCAAGCTAGCGAGCAGGGCGCAGCCGCTCCAATCCGACTTGGGGCTAGGCATAGCCATGCTATGCGTCCTAGTGGGCATCGGATTCAAGACCTCTGCGGCCCCCTTCCATCAGTGGGCACCGGATGTGTACGAGGGCTCTCCCACTCCGGGCGTGGCCTTCCTCTCGGTCGGATCGAAGGCTGCAGGCCTGGCCCTTGCCACCCGGCTTCTCACCCACCTGTGCCTCGATGCGGGTGAGCTGTCTGGAGAGGTGAGCCGCCTGCTCTGCCTGCTCTGCCTTCTCAGCATGCTGCTAGGGAACCTGATTGCCATCACACAGACCAGCATGAAGCGCATGCTCGCCTATTCTTCCATCAGCCAGGCAGGCTACCTCCTGATCGGGCTGATTGCCGGCCTAATCAATGGGGGCCTTCCTATTCCTAGCGCGGACGCGGGCGCGTCCGCGTCCGTGCCCCTAGGCGACCAGGGGATAGCGTCCTTGATCCTCTACCTGGGGGTCTACCTGTTCATGAACCTGGGCGCGTTTGCTTGCAGCGTGCTGTTTGCCCTACGGACGGGCACCGACCAGATCCGAGACTATACGGGCCTGTACGGCAGAGACCCACGGCTTGCCCTCTCCCTGGGCATCTGTTTGCTCTCCCTGGGGGGGCTGCCTCCTCTGGCAGGCTTCTTTGGCAAGGTCTACCTGTTCTGGTCCGGTTGGGAGGCCGGGTTGCATACCCTTGTGCTGGTGGGCCTCTTCTCCAGCGCGGTCTCAATCTACTATTACCTTAGAGTCATCAAGGCCATGCTCGTGAAGGAGCCCAGCGAGACATCCCCCTATGTGGATCGCATGGCGACTTTAGGAGCGGCCACTCAGGGCATGCTTGGGGGTCCTGGTGCTCCGAGACTGGCCCTCCCCGAGGCGGTCATCGGTGTCTGCGTGTTGGCATCGAGCCTGGCTGGCATTGCCGTAAACCCATTCATCTCCCTCGCCCAGCACACGCTTGTCCGTAGCCTGCCTCTCTCCTAACCCACCGCACATGCACGCATGCTCACCATGCGTGCATCTGCGTCCCCGCTTGCTACACCCAACCCACGCGTCCGCTATTAGCGTACACCGCCGTCCTATTGGAGCACAGGGCGACTGTAAGGAGCGACTTTAGGAGGACGAGGACGAGCGGGGTTTTCTTCCTAAAGCCAACCAGCCGAGGTGGTCCTCGTCCTCCAAATGAGCACTCTTCACACCCAGATCCGTCTTGTGTCCACCGTCCTGTCCCCCTCCTATTTGACACTCACCAGGTCATAGGGCGGCTGTAAGGAGCAGGATGGAAAGGAGAGATGTGGAGATGCCGACTTTAGGAGCACTTTAGGAGCAGGGCGACTTTAGGAGCGCTCACCACAGCCATATCTGAGACCCTTCCGAGTCCTAACACCCAACTCGATGCTCAGGGCGGCTTTAGGAGCGCTCCTAAAGCCGCCCTACGGAGTCCTCGTCCTCGCCCTCCAGGGCTCGCCAAGAGGCGTTTGGTGCAGTGTAGTGTAGGCTCCAAGCTCCTATGGTGCTCGTCGCCTAAGCCCTATGGTTGCCTATAGTCTCGTCGCCAAGCTCCTATAGTCGCCAGTAGGCTGGTCGCCAGGGTGGTCACCAATAGGTCGAGTGCTATGCTCGCCTCCACTACCCTAGTACGAGCGTGTGAGGTGTAGGGTGCGGTGTAAGCTAAACAGCGCACCCCGATAGGCTGCTCGCCTAAGCTAGCTTGGGTCGCCAGGAGCGCTCGTCCTCGTCGCCTAAGCTAAGGCCAATAGGCTGGTCTCCAAGGAGGACCTCCTACGGTCGCCTATAGTCTCGTCGCCAAGAGTGCTAGGGCGTCCTCCGCCTATAGGCTCGTCGCAAAGAGTGCTAGGCTGCTAAGAGTGGTTGAGAAAGACGGGAGCTCGCTCGGACCAACCAAGTGTAGGTCCTCCTCGTCTTCCTGCCAGAATGCTCCTATTGAATAGGTCCTCATAGTTGGTGTCTATAGCTAACACAGCTATCATGTAAATCTGAATAGCTAGTGAGAAGCATTCTATTACTCATACTAATGACTCGTACTATAAATACGATTGTAAATAATAAGAGTCATAGTAGCAGTCATAGTAGCAGTCATAGTAGCAGTCATAGTAGTAGTAGTGACAGTAGTGACAGTAGTAGTACTTACAGTACTTAGAGTACTGTAAGCATTGATACTTTAGGAGCTAGGCGAGCATATGGGTCATTAGCCTAGCACTCTTTTTCAAGCAGCCTCGCACTCTTAGCTGCTTCGCACTCTTAGCATTGCCCTCCTTTGTGGGGTTGGGAGGGGCCACTTGGCGACTGTAAGGAGCGGCGACCAGCCTATTCGCTTGGCGAGCATAGGGATTGGCGACCATAGGGAGCAGCACTCTGAGCGAAGAGGTGCTCCTTACAGTCGCCCTAGCACTCTTGGTCTTTGGTCTTTGGTCTTTGGTCTTTGGTCTTTGGTCTTTGGTCTTTGGTCTTTGGTCTTGGGGCGGCCTTGCTTAGCCTAGCGAAAGCGACCATAGGCCGCTCCTCAAGTCGCCATCAGCCGCTCCTCAAGTCGCCCTCGAGCATAGGGATTGGGCGGGGTTGGGAGGGGCCTAGCTTAGGCGCTCTTCGTCCTCCTTAGCAGCCTAGCACTCTTCCTCTTCCTCGTCCTATTGGAGCCTACATCCTGGAGGACCAGGACCACCCGCCTAGCTTAGGCGACCCAGCTCTGCGCCCCCATCTTAGCAGCCTAGCACTCTGAGCAGCCTAGCACTACATTGGCGAGGGCGAGTTGAGGAGCACCAGGACCACTTCGCCACTTAGCTGAGCGGGGTCGACCATACCATAGCTTGCTGTCAGGGCGACTGTCAGGAGCAAGGGCGACTGTCAGGGCGACTGTCAGGAGCAAGGTGGTGCCCTTTCTTCCACAAGCGGGGAAGGGGCAATAGCCTAGAAGCCTAGAAGCATAGCCTGGAGGACGGCGTCTAGCAACCCAAGCAATCAGCCTAGCAGCCGCTCCTGACAGTCGCCCTTACAGCCACCCTACCCTGACAGCCGCCCTAGCACATAGCTCCTGACAGTCGCCCTTGCTCCTGACAGTCGCCCTGACAGCCGCGTCCTCCCTAGCACTCTTGGTCTTGGCGACCATAGGGGCTTAGCGACCAGCGTATTGGCGAAGAGGACCATAGGGAGCGGAGCCTAGAGACTTAGCGGTCACACAGGCTCTTTACGGCCTGCACGATTTGGCTGGGCTGGATCACGGTCATCTCCTCCAAGATGCCGCTGTAGGGGGTAGGCACATCCTGAGAGGACAGGCACACGATGGGCGCATCCAGCTCATCGAACAGGTGCTCCATGATCGAAGCCCGCAGAGTCGCACCGATGCCGCCGGTACGCATGCACTCCTCCACAATCAGCGCCCGGTGGGTCTTGCGGATGGAGGTGGCAATGGTGCCCATGTCTAGCGGCTTGAGAGAGATCAGGTCAATGATCTCAGGGTCGTACCCCTGATCCACTAGTATCCTGGCTGCTTGGAGCACGTGGTGCCTCATGCGAGAGTAGGTCAGCAGGGTCACGTCGCGGCCTGCGCGCACCACCTCTGCTCTCTCCAAGCTTAGGGTGTAGGGCGCCTCTGGCAAGTCCTCTCTCAGGTTGTACAGGAGCACGTGCTCGAACAAGATCACAGGGTTCTCGCTGCGGATAGCAGACTTGAGCAGGCCCTTCGCATTGTAGGGGGTTGAGCATGCCACCATCTGCAACCCTGGCACCGATTGGAAGTAGGACTCCAACCGCTGGGAGTGCTCTGCCCCCAATTGCCTTCCTACGCCTCCTGGGCCACGAACCACGATGGGGGTGGTAAAGTTGCCTCCGGAGGTGTAGTGCAGCATACCTGCGTTGTTAGCTATCTGGTTGAACGCCAGCAGCAGGAAGCCCATGTTCATGCCCTCCACAATGGGCCTCAATCCGGTCATGGCAGCCCCAATGGCAAGGCCGGTGAAGCTGTTCTCCGCGATGGGTGTGTCCAGCAGCCGCAGATCCCCATACCGCTCACACAGGCCCTTCGTCACCTTGTACGAGCCTCCGTAGTGACCCACGTCCTCTCCCATCACACACACCCTTGGATCTCTCTCCATCTCCTCTAGGATGGCCTCTCGAAGCGCCTCATACAGCAGAACTTGAGCCATGCGACTCTCACATGTCTAACATCAGAATAGCCAAATCAGGAAGAGCTGTGCCGCGTCCGCGTGCTCTTCTTCCGGGCCCTCGTCCTCTTCCGGGGGAGGACGCAGAGGCCTGCCGCCAGGAGGACCAGGACCACCCAACCCAGGAGGACCAAGAGGGGACACACCGGACCAGGACGTCGTATTGGACCAGGACCAGGACCACACGCGGTCCTCCCAAGGATGACCCCAAGGGTAGTATAATGCTACCCGTGGGCACACAGCTCTGCGGGCTGCTAACTCAATGGCAGAGTAGTCGGCTTTTAACCGATTGGTTCCGGGTTCGAGTCCCGGGCATCCCAACACCACCGAACTGCCTCCCTGCACACAAACGCGGACAGGGAGGCCACACTCTTAGGAGGACGAGCCACCGTGCGCACCGTGCTGCGGAAGCACTTGACCGAGAGGGGCAAGGGTGATAGCATACCCCCCATAGGACGAGCGGAGACGGGGCCAGGCCTACCCGCCAGGACCCGCAAGGCCACACCACGCGGAGTCCTCGTCCTCCGCGGACGCGTCTCAGGGCGACTTTAGGAGCGCAAGCACCCTCCTCGTCCTATTTGATGTGAAGCCTGGTACTGGTGGCATGCGCCGAGGTAGCTCAGTTGGTAGAGCATTGGATTGAAAATCCTGGGGTCACCAGTTCAAGTCTGGTCCTCGGCAACACCACACGCCCTATTGAATAGGCAAGGCCCATCACACAGCACTTCTTTGTCTGGGGTGCCTATTCAATAAGGTAGGGCCCGCAGCACAACTCGCCACACACCCGCAGCACAACCCACACCCGCAGCACCCCCCACACCCGCAGCACAATCCATCACACACCCAACACCACAGCGGCGCTATCGAGTCAACACGCACAGTACCAACACTGCATACACGCTCCTAAAGTCGCAATGCTATATGCCCAATGTTTGGACGGAAGCCGGAAAGTGGAGCCACCGTACAAAAAAAGACTAAACATATACTGATTTGATTGCATTGAGTACCTCCGTGCACGAGACCCTGTCGCTTGTCCTTTCAAAGCCAAACCAAAGAAAAGCTTATGGATGAAAACTCCCACCGCGACCTCTCAGCATTGAGGGCCAGGCCTCAACTCAACGGCCTGTGTAACTGCATTGATCGCTCTATAGTCTTCGACGACGTCGAGATCG